TTAGATATGTACATATCGCTGGAAAAGCCAAAGGATCAACGGGTCAGGTTTTACTACAACTACTTGAAATGCGTTTGGATAACATCCTTTTTCGATTGGGTATGGCTTCGACCATCCCCGGAGCCAGGCAATTAGTTAACCATAGACATATTTTAGTTAATGGTCGTATAGTGGATATACCAAGTTATCGTTGCAAACCCCGAGATATTATTACTGCGAAGGATAACCAAGGATCAAAAGGTCTGATTCAAAATTATATTGCTTCATCCGCCCATGAGGAATTGCCAAAACATTTGACTATTGACTCATTCCAATATAAAGGATTAGTAAATCAAATAATAGATAGTAAATGGATCGGTTTGAAAATAAACGAGTTGTTAGTCGTAGAATATTATTCTCGTCAGACTTGAACCTAACAAAATTAAGAAAGAAAGGTTCATAGAATTTTGTCCCCCTTTCGCCGAACTAAATAGATCTAAGGGCCTTAATCCATCCGCATTTTTTCACCTATCACAAATGGATCAACAGTAGGATTTTTTTTTCTTTTTTGCTCTTTCCTATTTTATAACCACAGTAATTAGGAATAGAGAATTTCTATCAAATAAAGGTCTTATTGCTGGAATAATGGTTTCAATTGTTATTTGATTTGATACATTGTGGTCGATAACGTTGGTGAATTAACAGAAACGGAAAGAGAGGGATTCGAACCCTCGGTAAACAAAAGCCTACATAGCAGTTCCAATGCTACGCCTTGAACCACTCGGCCATCTCTCCTACATAATCTTATTATTGGCCAGAAACTGAGTGAATAGCGAGTTATTCATATTACTGCAGTACAGGTACGACCGATCACTAGTTCCATAGGAAGAATTCCTTTCCCATTTAATATTTCTCAACAAAAACTTCTCTCATTCATCAGCTACCCCACAGATCTATTCCAAATTTATGAATCGTCCCGTGGATTTTGATATTTCGATTGTATGGCGTGGTGTATACACGTTATGCAAACAGAAGGTATGGTTACTCTACTCTATTTTTTCATGGAATGATTATTCCATTCTTTTTTCTCTTTGGATCATAACCAAATCAAAACTTCTCGAGTTATCAGAATCCGTAGTAAAATAAAGTCCTTGGTTATTTAACTTAGATGAAATAGTAATAGTTCCGCTCATTGGTATACTACAAAAAAGGGAATGAAATCAATCTGATTCCAATATCTCATATCTTTCCCAAACAAAAGGGGACAATTTAAGCGGAAAGCCCATATCTATTTATTAGAATAAAATTAGTCTGTTTTTATGTTATTTCGTACTGTATAATTCCTTTGCTTTGTTTGTGGGATAATTTTCCCCGAGGGGTAATGAAAAGAATTCTAGAATGGATTGCTAATTATGCCTAGATCTCGTATAAATGGAAATTTTATTGATAAGACCTCTTCAATTGTAGCCAATATCTTATTACGAATAATTCCGACAACTTCAGGAGAAAAAAAGGCATTTACCTATTACAGAGATGGTGCGATTTGATTCTTTTTTCTTGTTTTTTTTTTTTTTTAGCCCTCACCTCAGTCTTACGAGAAAGAGACGCGGTTCGGTATAGAAAGAACGAAATTCTTGAAATAAACCTACGCTCGGTGAAGGTGAAGTTTGGAGATAGAACAATTCCTTCTATCGTGTATCCTCGATTGATGCAGCCTCAGATGTTTCAATTGTTGATTTGAGTATTGAGCGAAAGGTTACACCTATGGGTTCTGTATTGCGGGTCAATCCTACACTACATTAGTACCAATAGGCGGCATAAGGGAAAAAGCACTACACCTAGGAATCAACAACACAAAAACTTTGTTATAAATTCCCCCTTTCCTTATCGGTATCGGGACTAACAAGAATGGTTGGGACAACAAACATCCATCTCGTTTGTACTTTGGATACCCGTATAACCATCAAAGATCGTTGAAGTGACTAATTCCTGGAAATAGAAGGCGTTGAGAACAAAGAAATTGTTGGAGTTACCATTTATATCTAACACTAATATGATTGGTGTTAAGAAAAAACCTCTTGCGGGAAGGCTGGCTAGAGATTTCTTGTAAAAATACTAGTTCCTTTCAGTTCATAATGAGATGAGAATAGTTCCATTTTTATTCTATGGATTATTCCCCTTAGTACTATGCGCAGAAGGGAGGAGCCGTATGAGATGAAAATCTCATGTACGGTTCTGGAACGGAGATTTTCTGAATAGAATGAACGACCGTAACGGATGTTGGCTCAATCCGAAGGAAATTATGCGGAAGCTTTACAGAATTATTATGAAGCTACGCGACCAGAAATTGATCCCTATGATCGAAGTTATATACTCTATAACATAGGCCTTATACACACAAGCAATGGAGAGCATACAAAGGCTTTGGAATATTATTTCCGGGCACTAGAACGAAACCCATTCTTACCACAAGCTTTTAATAATATGGCCGTGATCTGTCATTACGTGCGACTATCTCCAC